GTAACAAGTAAGACTAGTAGATAGTGTTCGATGAAAGAAAGAGAACAAGCAAGTAGAATAAGAATCAATATTCACGATGCAAGCATTGTTGTATTAGGCCCTTTGGGTCTTTCGTGACCTAATTAGAATTAGAAAGTCGGGACTTTCTAATTTTAAACACGATTAGATTCTGCAAAACTCTTTTTCTTCTTATTTGAGATATTATGTGAATGAACCTACTACTGAATCTAATGAGTTCAAATTAAAGTAAAAAAAAGGAAAGTAATAAAGTAAGAGGCATTATACTATAAGGTCATTTTTGGTTCGAAAATACACAATATATTCGATACAATAATAAAAAAAAATAGAAATGATTTTCCAATTTGAAATTTTAAGCGATTCAAATTCATTTATTTTTTGAATGAAGTTACCCAACACAGTTTTTTATTATTTCAAATTCTTTATTATTATTTATAATATTAATATAATATTAGTATAGTTATAGTAATTATTAATATAGATAGTAATTATTAGTATAATAATATTTGTTTTTAAGAGTTGCACAATGAATCGAATCTGTTGATTCGGAATCACGGGATGAATAGATATCACAGATGATGAATTGATTTCTTACCTATGTCACTCTATTTTTTTATTACTATTTCTAATGATAATAATTTCTGAATCAAAAACTTTCAATTGAACTTATTCTTTCAATTGGTATTTTTGTTTATCTCTTTTAAAACCAAAATTGAAATTTAGGGAAGTGCTTTATAAACATATGTATAAAAAAAATAACATATTTCATTTAGCCTCTTTATGCCTACCATAACTAGTTATTTCGGTTTTCTACTAGCGGTTTTAACTATAACTTCAGCTCTATTTATCAGTTTGAACAAGATACGACTTATTTGAAATTAATTGAATGAATAATTCATAAAAAAAAGAAATCTTTCTGTGGTATTCCATATATTCTATAGTTTCTTACCGTGTCAATTTCAAATTCTTGGTCATTAAGATTCATGTGCAATACGAATTAATATTTAAGAATAGATATTACCTCTCCCTTTCTCCTTTCAAACAAATTGAAATGATTGAAGTTTTGCTATTTGGAATTGTCTTAGGTCTAATTCCTATTACTTTGGCTGGATTATTTGTAACTGCATATTTACAATACAGACGTGGTGATCAGTTGGACTTTTGATTAATTAATATCTCTTTTTTTTATTGACCCCCTACTTGTTTTAATTTTAATCCATAGGGGGTCAAATTTAGATTACTGTTCAATTATTTCATTGTAATTTTCGACCTAAGAATAACAAGAATGGAATCACGCTCTGTAGGATTTGAACCTACGACATCGGGTTTTGGAGACCCACGTTCTACCGAACTGAACTAAGAGCGCTTTCTAAATATTTTGTAACCCTAATATATTTTTGCATGCATCTACTATTATATTATATAGAATTATATAGAATATTGTAAAATGCAAGATTGATCATATTATGTATTGGATTATGGATACCCAATTTGAATCGATTTCAATTAATCCCTTGTTACTGCTCATAAGATAAGTAATAGGTAGGGATGACAGGATTTGAACCCGTGACATTTTGTACCCAAAACAAACGCGCTACCAAGCTGCGCTACACCCCTTTCCATTGGTCGACAGTGTCATTGTAGAGAATACCTGTATTGTTTTCCACATCTTTATTTTATCCATTCATATACAAAAATTATCTTGTCATTTATTTTTTTTATCTCATATCATATAACATATTATTAAGTATAATAAAAGACTTATATACGTAACGTATAATTAAACCCGCTGTAAAAAAATGAATATAATATTTTTCGGGAATGTTGGGACATAAAAGGGTGTATTTTTTTTCTTTTTTTTTTTAGGAAAAGGAATAGCTACTGAATCCTTGTATATTTCCATTATAATTAGGCATTCCGCGTACAAATACAAGTGATCATTAATTACATATATGTCGGATCATATATGTATTACAAATTACAATAAATAAGGAGGATTTCAAATGCGAGATCTAAAAACATATCTCTCCGTGGCACCGGTAGTAAGTACTTTATGGTTTGGGTTTTTAGCAGGTCTATTGATAGAGATCAATCGTTTATTCCCGGATGCGTTGATATTCTCCTTTTTTTAATTATCGTTCTAGTTATTGACATGGGAGGGGGTGAAGAAGATTAGAGATATAATCAAATATCAGTGACTAATCCCTCCCCTTCCCTTCTTTTAATTTTCGAATTTATTAAATTATAATAAGTTCGAAAAGAGAAAGAATAAAAGTGGATTCAACTTCAGTAAAACTCGGAACTCGGACCGGGACTCTAAATTAAATTTAATTTAAATTAATATAAGAGAATGAGAACGGAAATGGAAATTGATGGCTAGGTCAACAATATTATACAAAATACTTAAATGAAAAATGAAATACTTTACTGGGATTATAAATGTAGTTAGAAATTCTTCTATTACTTATTTAATTATATTACTATCTTGATTTCAACGAAATCTTTCAGAATTTTATTTCGAGTTAGCAACTTCTATTTTTTTTTGTTCCTTTCTTCTCTTTGGATTGGAAAATGGAATAGTTGGTTAAATAAAAAATCCAAAGGAGGTTCATGGCCAAGGGTAAAGATGTTCGAGTAACAGTTATTTTGGAATGTGCCAAATGTACTCGAAATGGTGCTAATAAGGAATCAATGAGTATTGGTATTTCCAGATATATTACTCAAAAGAATCGACATAATACGCCTAGTCGATTGGAATTGAGAAAATTCTGTCCCTTTTGTTACAAACATACAATTCATGGGGAGATAAAGAAATAGATCGAACTGATCCGATCGCCTGTATGTCACCCTTACAAGGAAGATTCAAAATGATATATATTATATATATATTCTATATAACATATATTTAAAGATAAACAACCCAAAATCCCTCATCAAAATTGGATTTTCGGGATAAGGAATAAACAAATCATGGATAAACCCAAGCGACTCTATTTTAAATCCAAGCGATCTTTTCGTAGGCGTTTGCCCCCGATTGGATCGGGGGATCGAATTGATTATAGAAACATGAGTTTAATTAGTCGATTTATTAGTGAACAAGGAAAAATATTATCTAGACGGGTGAATCGATTAAACTTAAAACAACAACGATTAATTGCTAGTGCTATAAAGCAAGCTCGTATTTTATCTTTGTTACCCTTTCTTAATAATGAGAAACAATTTGAAAGAGGTGAGTCGACCACTAGAACTACTGGTCTTAGAATCAAAAAGAAATAGGTTTATTCTTCACTTGAATCAAAATTCTAATACGAACTCAAAGGCGGATTGATGTTTTGTTCGAAAAATTCGCGAATCCAGATTTTGATTGTTGTATCATAAGAAAAAAAAGAATCAATCTTTTTTTATTGAACGTGTTGTTTGTTCATTTTGGCGACCTTATCATATTATTATATTGTATCATACTAATTTCTATTCTACCTTCCCGGAGTTAATTCTCCAGCGAACTCTATTTAAAATTTAAAACATTCCCATGAATTCCTTCCAATCTACTTATTTTATAATTTCATTGGAAATCATATAAAGACAATTTCTATTTAATATAGCTATTTGCGCAAGTATTTTACGATTAAGAAGCAACTGCCTCTTGTACAGATTGTGTATTAACTTATTATAACTATAGTATACACTATTGCCGCGAATTACTGCATTTATCCGAGTGATCCACAAACGACGAAAATCTCTCTTTTTCCTACCTCTATCCCGATAAGCCGAAAACAAAGCTCTTATTTTCTGTTGAGTAATAGTTCTAGTAAGTCTTGAATGAGCCCCTCGAAAACTTGATGCAAATAAACGAATTTTTGTTCTACGTCTTCGAGCTATATATCCTCGTTTAATTCTGGTCATTGAATAAATGAAACTTCGATGAATAACTAATTGATTTCCCTTCTTTCAGTTATTCCTTTTCCCTTTCCTAATTTTTGAATAACAAAACGGATTCGTCCAATGTATAAAATAAAAACTCCAATGGCTTTTGCTACTATAACCTTCCTGACCACGATTTTCTCTTTTTTTCTTCTAGGCATTTCACCTCGAAATAAAAATAAGAAATTGTATGGATAGTGATACTAGATATTAAAAAAAGCATATTAAATAAAAACACAAAGTAGTAAATCTAAATGGATAAAAAAATCGTGGGTTCCATCGTTTCTATGGTTACTTTTTAAACGGCGAGGTCCCCTCTATACACCGGAGCCCCTTCTTTCATTTAATCAATGCTATTGTTAACTTGTACAGTTTACACTCTTTGGCTCTACCTATGAATTATCCAGTAATCAGTCTTTCACAACGAGATCTACCTATACAGTAACGATATTTAATTATGAAGATTAGCTGTGTAGCTGACCCTGTTAGTCCGTTGTTGCAAGAGTAAGGGCATAATCTTTTTGCCCTTTAATTTAAATAATATTTTCCCTGCTTAATGGATAACCATTTGCTACCAATGGGAAATTCTTTTTCATCTTAAATTGAAAATTGAGACGCTTGGATTTACGATTTACACCAATAGAAACCATAAAATTTGATAAACAGTAGAAGGATATGATAGATCCTTTTTATATAGTGAATGGATTTCTTCCATTTTATCCTATTTATTGTACTGATCATTGATACTGGAAAAATGGGTTCTTTTCTTTTGTCCCAGTCCATGCTCTGAACGAGTCACACATACACCCTAGTACATGTTCCTCGTCGCTGAGGGCATCCCCCAAGGGCGGGGGATTTCGTGACATTTCTGATTGGCTGTCGTGTCTTTCTAATAAGTTGTTTAATAGTTGGCATGTTGACTCGTATACATAATGAATTGGTTTAGATCGATCCTAACCGGATGATTAGGAATTACTTCTATATTGATAATTCTATATTAATAGATTAATTAATATAATACTATATCAAACCCCGGTAGGTAAGAAGATAAAATTTTGAATTGCGTATTTTATTTTCGTGAAATACCTGTTATTTTTTATTCTACCGCTACAAGATCAACAATTCCATGAGCTTGGGCTTCTGTTGCTGACATAAAAACATCTCTTTCCATGTCTTCGGATACAACCCATAAAGGTTTGCCCGTTCTTTGTACATAAACCCTTGTGATGGTTTCGCGTAACTTCAGCAGTTCTTCCGCTTCCTGGATAAATTCTCCCGTTTGTGCCTCATAAAAAGAACTAGCAGGTTGATGGATCATTACCCTGATTATATAACATAAAAAATGGTTCTTCTATCTCGAAGATAAATCAAAGAGAACAAATCAAATAAAGAATAATAAATACTACGAAAAACAAGATAGAATTGAACAACCGTACAGGCATCTTTATCTTTTGCGCATTGCATACGGCTCTACAATGGAATTCACTTTTCCCTCCCATCGAAGAAACAGAAAATATAGGGTCTATCATACTAGACCCAGATCGGTAAATAATCCAATAATCATCCTTCCCTTTATTTTGGAGTAGTTAAAAAATACTATGATGGCTCCGTTGCTTTATATTTATATAGATATTTATTTAGTCTTTTATTCAACAATCCCAAAGTTTCTTTTTTTTTTATTCTTTCATAACATAATTAGTCTTCTGGGGGGAAAACAAAAAAGTTTGTGACGCTGCAATAGGCTTCCGATAGATCAGATAAAATCGGAAATGCCCCTTATCTCATACTACTCTTTCGATATATAATCGAATGGTTTTTTTTTCTCATATCGAATTCAAAATGCCATGCTATTATTACTTAATAGTCATATTTCATATGGCGAAGGCATAGTCTTCTTTTTTCTCTCAAATACAAAACTCATTGGCGCCGAGCATGAGGGAATGCTAGACGTTTGGTAATTTCTCCTCCGACCAGAATAAAAGATCCCATTGAAGCGGCTAATCCCATGCATATTGTCTGTACATCTGGTCCTACAAATTGCATAGTATCATAAATAGCTACTCCGGGTATTACCCACCCCCCGGGAGAGTTTATAAACAAATACAGATCTTTGGTATCATCCTCTATACTAAGATATACCATAAGACCAATAAGTTGATTCGAAATCTCGCTATCAACCTCTTGGCCTAAAAAAAGTAATCTTTCTCGATAAAGGCGGTTGATTAGGATAAAATTGTATCTTTAGGAACCATACGCGCACCTTTTGATGCATACAGGTTATCAAAAATCGCGAAAAAAAGAATCAATGTGTAGATTACAGCCCGCATTCTTTTGGACTCCTTCTAACAAAGGACTTTTTTGATTCCATTTTTATTTTTCAAGAAAGATTCGTTTTGGTCTGTTTACTTTACCTATAAATATCAAAAAATAGAAAAGTAATTGACTAAATTTATCGAACGAACTTCTCATTGATGTATTGTTTCATCGAGATTGAATACAAATCACGATGTCATTTTCTTGTTCCGGAATGGGTTTCTTCAATTTTGTTAGGTTTATGTTCTACTCCAAGTCAAGTAAAGATCGGCCCTATTTTTATTTGCACATATAGGACAAATGTCCCAATACCAAGTCTTTTTGATATGGCTTTTTTATTTTTCAATTTTTTTTATGTCATGTCTTCTGCCAAATATTCAATGTATTCATTATATTACTCGATTGATTAAACAGTTTAAGATCACTCCTGTTTATAAATTAAAAATAGAATATGATAAAGGTAGTAATCATAGATATATTACCAATTGGGTTTTTTGTAAACGGAGCCTGGATACTTCATTTTATTGGTCCAATCGAGACAACTATAAAGTATTCTAAACCATAAATTATTCTAATTGATAATATTAATCTGGATACCTCCCCCCCAAAAAAACAAAATCAATATAATTGCATTTCACGCTCCAAATTTTTGATAAGTCAATCAATCTTTCTTGGGCGAAAGAGAGGATATCTCGATCGGGGGAGAAAATGGGGGAATCCCATGTGACCCAATATATCTGACAAGTCGCACTATACGTCAACCCAAGATGCATCTTCCTCTCCAGGACTTCGAAAAGGTACTTTTGGAACACCAATAGGCATTAAAGAAAAAAAAGAATTAAGTACTATATCTTACTTTGATGTGGAAGCGTAACAATGGGTTTATTGTCTTAATATTAATAAGATTAGCCTTTATCATAGTTTATCCATAAAGTGAATAAGTTCATAACATAAAATAAAAAAAGAAGACAGAATGACTATGACTAAAGGAGAAAATTATTAGGAATAGGTCTTTTTAATGATATGAACAAATATGTATGCTTTCACTCATAGAAAATGAACGTGGGATCCCTCCCCCCTACCATTGCGTATTGGTACTTATCGGATATAGAATAGATCTGCTTCTTTTTGTTCCTACAAACAGAACTCTTCCATTATTACTAAAAGAATAAGAATAGAACAAATATGAATCCTTTCTTCGAGATAATCTACTGAAAAAAGGGGGGGGGGTACATAGCATAGTTTTTTCCAATGCAATAAAGTTACATAGTGTCTATTTTTCGTTGAGAAAGGGGTATTTCCATGGGTTTGCCTTGGTATCGTGTTCATACCGTCGTATTGAATGATCCGGGTCGTTTGCTTTCTGTCCATATAATGCATACAGCTCTAGTTGCTGGTTGGGCCGGTTCGATGGCTCTATACGAATTAGCGGTTTTTGATCCCTCTGACCCTGTTCTTGATCCAATGTGGAGACAAGGTATGTTTGTTATACCCTTCATGACTCGTTTAGGAATAACCAATTCGTGGGGCGGTTGGAGTATCACAGGAGGGACTATAACGAATCCGGGTATTTGGAGTTACGAAGGTGTGGCCGGTGCACATATTGTGTTTTCTGGCTTGTGCTTTTTGGCAGCTATTTGGCATTGGGTGTATTGGGATCTAGAAATATTTTGTGATGAACGCACAGGAAAACCTTCTTTAGATTTACCTAAGATTTTTGGAATTCATTTATTTCTTTCAGGACTGGCTTGTTTTGGGTTTGGCGCATTTCATGTAACGGGGTTGTATGGTCCTGGAATATGGGTGTCCGATCCTTATGGACTAACCGGAAGGGTACAATCTGTAAATCCAGCGTGGGGTGTGGAAGGTTTTGATCCTTTTGTTCCGGGAGGAATAGCCTCTCATCATATTGCAGCAGGTACATTGGGCATATTAGCAGGTCTATTCCATCTTAGTGTCCGTCCGCCCCAACGTCTATACAAAGGATTACGTATGGGAAATATTGAAACCGTCCTTTCCAGTAGTATCGCTGCTGTTTTTTTTGCCGCTTTTGTTGTTGCTGGAACTATGTGGTATGGTTCAGCAACTACCCCGATTGAATTATTTGGTCCCACTCGTTATCAATGGGATCAGGGATACTTCCAACAAGAAATATATCGAAGAGTTGGCGCTGGGCTAGCCGAAAATCAAAGTTTATCAGAAGCTTGGTCTAAAATTCCTGAAAAATTAGCTTTTTATGATTACATCGGCAATAATCCGGCAAAAGGGGGATTATTCAGAGCGGGCTCAATGGACAACGGGGATGGAATAGCTGTTGGGTGGTTAGGACACCCTATCTTTAGAGATAAAGAAGGTCGTGAACTTTTTGTACGTCGTATGCCTACTTTTTTTGAAACATTTCCGGTTGTTTTGGTAGACGGAGACGGAATTGTTAGAGCAGATGTTCCTTTTAGAAGGGCAGAATCGAAGTATAGTGTCGAACAAGTAGGTGTAACTGTGGAGTTCTATGGCGGCGAACTGAATGGAGTCAGTTATAGTGATCCTGCTACTGTGAAAAAATATGCTAGACGTGCTCAATTGGGAGAAATTTTTGAATTAGATCGTGCTACTTTGAAATCCGATGGTGTTTTTCGTAGCAGTCCAAGGGGTTGGTTTACTTTTGGACATGCTTCGTTTGCTCTACTCTTTTTCTTCGGACATATTTGGCATGGTGCTAGAACCTTGTTCAGAGATGTTTTTGCCGGTATTGACCCAGATTTGGATGCTCAAGTAGAATTTGGAGCATTCCAAAAACTTGGGGATCCGACTACAAGAAGACAAGTAGTCTGATATAAGATTGATTTCTTACTTTTCACCTTTATTTTTGTGATTTAACATAGTTTAACATAAATAGGGTACCGGATAAATCTTGATTTGAATTGCTGCCTTTCCTTTGACTCTTTCTTTTTAGTTATCCGGGAGACGATCCAAAATAAACAGGTATGGAAGCTATAATTGTAAACCACAATCGAATCTATGGAAGCATTGGTTTATACATTCCTCTTAGTCTCGACTTTAGGAATAATCTTTTTCGCTATCTTTTTTAGGGAACCGCCTAAAGTTCCAACTAAAAAGATGAAATGATTTTTGATTATCTCTATCTCAATTGAATTAATGAGCCTCCCAATATTGGGAGGCTCATTAATTCAACTAGTCTCCGTGTTCCTCGAATGGATCTCTTAGTTGTTGAGAGGGTTGCCCAAAAGCAGTATATAAGGCGTACCCAGTAAAACTTACAAGTAAACCAGATATAGAGATGGCAACTAAGGTTGCTGTTTCCATTATTATATAATTTTAAGACTACAACGGATCTATGATAAGATCATTTATTTACAATAGAATGGTATACAAAGTCAACGACTCTCAATGAATACAAAATCGGATTTATGGCTACACAAACCGTTGAGGATAGTTCTAGATCTGGTCCAAGACGAACTATTATAGGGGATTTATTGAAACCATTGAATTCGGAATATGGTAAAGTAGCTCCCGGTTGGGGAACTACTCCTTTGATGGGTATCGCAATGGCTCTATTTGCGATATTCTTATCTATTATTTTGGAGATTTATAATTCTTCCATTTTACTGGACGGAATTTCAATGAATTAGATTAACAAGAACTACTAAATAGCTTTTCAATACAAAACCAAGTGAAGCATTTAGGTCGCTTTTAGTCCATTCCATTTTTTGGTAGTTCGACCGTGAAATTT